GCGTGAATTATTTAAATAATGTAAATAGATGCATTTTGGGCTAAAAACACATTACTTGAGGTTTTCCTGTTTACGGGGGGTTTTCAGGATTATTAGTGATCTCAGGAGTGTAGGGGGGTAGGGGGGTTTTACGCGAATTATCCCCAGGGGTCTTAGGTATCTTAGGAGTGATATTACATCATTATGCTCTTGATATCCAAAAATGCAATTCTTGTGTTATGTCTTTTCATCACTCATAACATTTACTCTGACAAGGAAAATGTTCAACCTTAATTTAACATTTCTGTATGCACTGTGAAATGTCAAGTGAAAGGAAACCAAAAAAAAGATACCAGCCACCCCCGTGGAGAGAACGCCCGGCATGGTGGGTAACGAGGAGTATGTATTACCACCATTAACTTATGCAAGCGTCGATGAAAGTGTGAGGAATAATATCAATTAATGGCCCTGAAATAGGAACCAAATGCCAGGAATAATTCACTGAGTGAAACCCCCACAATTATTGTCCCTCACCTTCAATAACCGTATGCAGTCAGAAATCATAGGTTGGTCGGTTCTTACTACATTAAGATTTTGAGATTCGACGGGATGCTGGGTACTTGGTATATCTTTGTAAGTGAGATTACTCTTTAGGACTTCAATTTCGTTTAGTATGTGAAATCAGTTTTTTGGTATAAACATTATGTAGTTTTAGTAATACCTTGTTTTGAATGGTGGTGCCATAGATGCGTTTAAACCTAGGATAGTGGAATAAACCATATATATGTCCCTGAAACCATTATATATATGGTTAATATAAATATATGGTGTAAATACATATATGTACAAAGCAAAGAGTAGTTTAGTTTAGAATACTAGCTTTGGGAGTTAGTGGTGAGGGTTAAAATCCCTTCTCTTTGAGCAAAAGAGGGGACTTTAACCCCTGGCATCCGGTTTACAAGACCGGCGCTCTGAAACTGAGCTACTAATGCAGAGCCATCCAAGGGCTTTATTTTCTATTCACCCTGCTAGCGGGGCGAGCACTAGGAATAGGAGGAAGTATAGAACGGAGGCGATTTGTCCGATGATAATAAATGGATGTTCGACGGGCATTCCGCCGATTCAGGTGAGGATGGCCACGTTTGCGATTAGTGTTCAGAATAGGAATTGGGTGATGGGTCGGAAAGTTAGGCCTCGTTGTTTGGAGGTGTGGAGGATGGGGACAACCATGAGCACAAGGATTGAAGCAAGGAGGGCCAAGACGCCTCCTAGTTTGTTAGGAATTGAGCGTAGGATGGCGTATGCAAATAGGAAGTATCATTCGGGTTTGATGTGTGGGGGTGTGACTAGGGGGTTAGCGGGGGTGAAGTTGTCTGGGTCGCCTAGGAGGTTGGGTGAAAATAGTGCTAGCGAAGTAAGTGTGATGAGTACAACTACGAAGCCTAGCAGGTCTTTATACGAGAAGTAGGGGTGGAAGGAGATTTTGTCTACATCTGAGTTTAGGCCTAGGGGGTTGTTGGATCCTGTTTCGTGTAGGAAGAGTAGGTGAAGCATTGTGACAGCTGCAATGATGAATGGAAGGAGGAAGTGGAATGCAAAGAAACGGGTTAGAGTGGCATTGTCTACTGAGAAGCCCCCTCAGATTCATTGGACAAGGGTGTTACCAACGTAGGGAATGGCAGAAAGGAGGTTGGTGATGACGGTGGCCCCTCAGAATGACATTTGTCCTCAGGGAAGTACGTAGCCCACGAAGGCTGTTGCTATAACTAGGAGGAGAAGGACGACTCCGATGTTTCATGTTTCCTTGTAGAGGTAAGAGCCGTAGTATAGGCCTCGACCGATGTGGAGGTAGATGCAGATAAAGAAGAAGGAGGCGCCGTTGGCATGAAGATTACGAATTAGTCATCCGTAATTTACATCTCGGCAGATATGTGCAACGGATGAGAAGGCCATGGTAATGTCAGAGGTATAATGTATAGCGAGGAATAGGCCTGTTAGGATTTGGGCGATTAAGCAAAGGCCAAGTAGAGAGCCAAAGTTTCACCATACTGAAATATTTGAGGGTGCAGGGAGGTCAACTAGTGCGTCGTTAGCAATTTTTAGCAGTGGGTGGGTTTTGCGTAGGCTTGCCATTAGAGGGTTCTTGTAGTTGAATAACAACGGTGGTTTTTCAAGCCATTAGTCCTGGTTAAAGTCCTGGCAGGAATTATGACTTATATTATGTCTTTATTTCTATTTGGTTTAGTACTGGGTTTAGTGGCGGTTGCTTCTAATCCTTCTCCTTATTTTGCTGCTTTGGGGTTAGTTGTAGTAGCAGGGTTAGGGTGTGGTGTGTTGGTGGGCCATGGGGGCTCTTTTTTATCTTTAGTTTTATTTTTAATTTATCTGGGAGGGATGTTAGTTGTGTTTGCTTATTCTGCAGCGCTTGCTGCGGAGCCTTATCCTGAAAGTTGAGGCAGTCGGCCTGTTGCGGTTTACATGGTAATGTACGTAGTGGGAGTGGCTTTAGTCTCTGGGTTATTTTGAGGAGGGTGATATGAGTCTTCTTGGGTCTCGGTTGATGAGTTAGGGGATTTTTCTACGTTACGTGGAGATATTGGGGGTGTTGCGTTGATGTACTCGTTTGGGGGTGGAATGCTAGTCATTAGCGCATGAGTCCTTCTGCTTACGTTGTTTGTCGTGTTAGAGTTAACCCGCGGGTTAAGTCGGGGCACGCTTCGGGCAGTTTAGAGAATGAAGACTAGTGTTGCAAGGGCGAAAGTTAAGAGGAATAAGGTTAGGTAGGTTTTAATTATTCCTTGTTGGGTATTACTTGTTGTTGTGACGAGGGGAATGTTAAGAGTGGCCATTGCTTTAGGGCCTGATTTTTCTAATCAGGTTTGGTCTACCATTTGGCTTGCGATTGCTTGGCCTAGGGTTAAGTTGAGTTTTGGTGTAAAGCGGTGAATGATTGCTGGGAAGAAGCCAAGCATATTGGAAAAGTGGTGGGGGGCAAGTAGGGGTGAGGGTTTAAATTGTTTGCTTGTAAGCGAGGTTAGTTCTAGTGCTAGGAGCAGACCAAGAATTGTTACTGTTAGTGCGGCTAGTTTTAGTAGGGGAGGTATTGATATAACAGGTGTTTTTAAAGGGAGGATATTGGAGGTAATTAGTAGGCCTGCGATAATGCTCCCTCAGGCTAGTCGCTTGATGGGGTTGATAACTGCGGGGTTGTTTTCGTTAATGGGAGAGAGGGGGTTAAATCGGGGGTGGCCTATGGCAACAAAGAAGACTACACGCAGGCTGTAAATAGCTGTGAAGGAGGTGGCGAGGAGTGTAAGGGCTAGGGCTCAGGCGTTAAGGTAGGATGTGTTTAGGGCTTCGATGATGGCGTCTTTAGAGAAGAAGCCTGCTAGGAAGGGGGTGCCTGTGAGGGCGAGACTGCCGAGAGTGAGGCAGGAGGATGTGAAGGGAGTGAGATGGTGTATTCCTCCCATTTTTCGGATGTCTTGTTCATCGTTGAGACTGTGGATGATTGAGCCGGAGCATAGGAATAGCATTGCTTTAAAGAAGGCGTGAGTGCAGATATGCAGGAAGGCAAGTTGGGGTTGGTTGAGTCCAATGGTGACTATCATTAGGCCTAGTTGGCTGGATGTAGAGAAGGCAACGATTTTTTTGATGTCGTTTTGTGTAAGGGCACAAGTGGCGGTAAATAAGGTTGTTAGGGCGCCTAGACAAAGGCAGGTTGTTAAGGCGGTTTGGTTATTTTCTATCAGGGGGCTTATACGCACTAGAAGGAAAATTCCGGCGACGACCATGGTACTTGAGTGTAGTAGGGCAGAGACCGGTGTGGGGCCTTCCATGGCAGAGGGAAGCCATGGGTGAAGTCCAAATTGAGCTGATTTTCCTGTGGCTGCAAGAATGAGTCCAAGGAGGGGGAAGGTAAGGTCTATGTCTTTGGCGGCTGCAAATATTTGTTGTATTTCTCAGGAGTTGAGGTTTGTTGCTATTCAGGCCATGGCGAAGATTAGCCCAATGTCCCCGACTCGGTTATAAAGGACTGCTTGAAGGGCAGCTGTGTTTGCGTCGGCTCGGCCATATCATCAGCCGATTAAAAGGAAGGATATAATGCCCACTCCTTCTCAGCCAATAAAAATTTGGAACATGTTGTTGGCTGTTACTAGGATGATTATGGCGATAAGGAAAACGAGAAGATACTTGAAGAAGCGGTTCATGAATGGGTCTGCGTGCATATATCAGGATGCGAATTCTAGAATTGATCAAGTGACGTACAGGGCGATTGGGGTGAAGATGATTGAGTAGTGGTCAAATTTAAAGCTAATGTTAACGTCAAAGGTCAGGGTATTTATTCAGTTTCAGTTGGTGATGATTGTTTCTGCGCCTTCGTTGAGGAACAAAAATAGAGGAAGGAGGCTAACAAAGAAGGCCAGTTTTACCGCTGTTTTAACTTGGAGCAAGGCTCAGTTGCTTTCTTGGGGGTGGGGGTTCATGGTGGTAAGTACGGGATAAATTAATAACGCAAAAATAATGATTAAGCTGGAGGTTATTATTAGGGAGGTGGGATGCATAGCTGCTACTTGGATTTGCACCAAGAGTTTTTGGTTCCTAAGACCAACGGATGAGCTGTTATCCTTTAGAAGCGGTGGCGAGTGAGCCCAGGGGTTCAACCAAGGTGACGAAGATTAGCAGTCTTCGTTGCTAGCGAGCCTCTCTCGGTGGATAAGAGGATTTTAACCTCTGTCTTTAGAATCACAATCTAATGTTTTAGTTAAACTATATCTACAGGCGGCCCAGCCTCAGATTAGTTCTGGTTTTAGGATCAGGAGGATTAGTGGGAGTAAGTGAAGGGCCAATAGGAGATGTTCTCGAGAGTGTGAAGGGTCAAGGGCGAGGATGTGTGCTGGTAGCGGGCCTCGTTGAGTCATGAGGAATATGTAGAGGGAGTAGCCCGCGGTGATTAGTGTTCCCGCTCCTGTTAGGATCAGGGTCCATCAAGATCAGTTGAATAGGGATGTAATAATTATTAACTCTCCTATGAGGTTAGGTAGAGGGGGGAGGGCAAGGTTGGCTAGGCTAGCAATAAATCATCAGGTTGTTATTAGGGGGAGGGCTATTTGAAGTCCTCGTGCGAGAACTATTGTTCGGCTGTGTGTACGTTCGTAATTGGTGTTTGCTAAGCAGAAGAGGGCGGAGGATGTCAGGCCGTGGGCGATTATTAAGATAAGGGCTCCGGTAAAGCCTCAAGGGGTTTGAATGAGGATGCCCCCTACTACGAGGCCTATGTGGCTGACAGAAGAGTAGGCGATTAGGGATTTTAGGTCGGTTTGGCGTAAACAGATTGAGCCCGTTATGATTACACCTCAGAGTGCGAGAATGATGAAGGGGTAGCTTAGTTCTTTGGTTAGGGGCTCTAGCATGACTAACATTCGCATTATCCCGTAGCCCCCTAGTTTTAGTAGGACAGCAGCAAGAACTATTGAGCCTGCGACGGGGGCCTCTACGTGGGCTTTAGGAAGTCAGAGGTGGACCCCGTAAAGTGGCATTTTTACTAAAAAAGCTAGGAGGCAGCCTGCTCATCATAGTTTGTCTGCGTAGGTTGAAAGTTGGAGGGGGTTGGAGAATTGTAGTGTAAGTAGGGAGAGGGTTCCGGTGCTGTTTTGAAGGAGGAGGAGTGCGACAAGGAGGGGAAGGGATCCTGCTAGGGTGTAAAATAAGAAATAGGTGCCGGCGTTTAGTCGCTCTGTTTGGTTACCTCAGCGGGTGATAAGAAAGAGTGTGGGAATAAGGGTGGCTTCGAATATGACGTAGAACATAATGATCTCGGTGGCGCCGAAGGCTATGATTAAAAAGATTTGCAGGGAAGTTAAAAGTGTGATGTATATACGTTGGCGGTTGATTGGTTCTAGGGCTGTGTGGTTCTGGCTGGCGAGGATCATAAGGGGAAGAAGCCAGCAAGTAAGTACTAAGAGGGGGGTAGATAAGGGGTCCGTTGCCATATAGGGGCTGAGGCAGGATCAGCCTGTTTCTGAAAGGTTCTTTAATCAGGTGAGGCTGGCTAGTGCAATGACTAGGCTGTGAAGGAGGGTTGTGGGTCAGAGTCATTTGGCGGGAGTTAGCCAGGTTGTTGGGACGAGCATTAAGGTTGGAATTAGGATTTTTAGCATTGTAGGAGGTTTAGGCTTTGAAGGCGATCGGTGCCATGGGTTCGAGCGGTGGCTACTAAGAGGGCGAGCCCTGCGCTTGCTTCACAGGCAGAGAATGCTAGAAGAAGCATTGGGGAGGCTGAGAAGTGGGTGGTGTTTAGTTGTAGGGCTCACAGAGACAGGGCGATGAATAAAGAAAGCATTATTCCTTCTAAGCATAGGAGGGCGGAGAGAAGGTGGGTTCGGTGGAATGCTAGTCCTGTTAACCCAAGTATGAAGGCTGAGGAGAAGGTAAAATGGACGGGGGTCATTAGGTGATTGTGGACTTTAACCACAATTTTTTGAGCCGAAATCAAATGTTTTTCTTAAACTAATAACCTATTCAGCTCATTCGAGGCCTCCTTGAAGTCATTCGTAGATTAGGCCGAGGGTGAGGAGAATTAAAACGGCTGAAGCTCAAAAGAAGGTTAATAGGGGGGAGGAGAGTTGGTCCCCTCATGGGAGGGGAAGGAGGAGTGCGATTTCTAGGTCAAAAAGGAGGAATAAGATTGCGACAAGAAAAAATCGGAGAGAAAAGGGGAGTCGGGCGGAGCCAAGTGGATCAAAGCCGCATTCATAGGGAGATAGTTTTTCATGGTCTGGTGTCATTTGGGGGAGTCAAAAGGAGACAATGGCCAGGATTGTGGAAAGTGCGATGGCAATAGCAATAATTGTTGTGACTAAGTTCATTATCTTTCCTTGGATTTTAACCAAGACCTGGTGATTGGAAGTCACTAATACTAACTTTAGTACTAGAAAGATTATGAGCCTCATCAGTAGATGGAGATGTATAGGAATAGTCAGACAACGTCTACGAAGTGTCAGTATCAGGCAGCTGCTTCGAATCCAAAGTGGTGTTCAGACGTGAAGTGGTATTGAACTTGACGGAGTAGACAGACAGCTAAAAAGGAAGAGCCAATAATAACATGAAGGCCGTGGAAGCCTGTTGCTACAAAGAATGTGGAGCCATAGACTCCATCAGCGAGTGTAAAGGGAGCTTCATAATATTCCATTCCTTGAAGGAAGGTAAAGTAGAAGCCAAGCAGAATTGTTAGGAGAAGAGAGTGAATCGCCTGTTTTCGTTCGCCTTCTATAATACTGTGGTGTGCCCAGGTGACTGTAACTCCTGAGGCAAGTAGGACGGCTGTGTTTAGGAGAGGTACTTCGAAGGGGTCTAAAGGGGTGATGCCTGTTGGTGGTCAGCAGCCTCCTAGTTCTGGAGTGGGTGCAAGGCTTGCGTGGTAAAAGGCTCAGAAAAATCCTAGGAAGAAGAAGACTTCCGAGGTGATAAAGAGGATTATTCCGTATCGGAGGCCTTTTTGTACGGGAGGCGTGTGGTGTCCTTGGAATGTGCCTTCTCGTACGATGTCTCGCCATCATTGGTATATTGTTAAGAGAAGAAGGGCTAGACCTAGGGATATTAGTGTTGTGGAGTGGAAGTGGAATCAAATTGCGAGACCTGATGTTATTAAGAGGGCGGCAACTGCGCCTGTTAAGGGTCAAGGGCTGGGGTCGACTATGTGGTATGCGTGTGCTTGGTGGGCCATTAAACGTTTTCTTGTAGGTAGAGGCTTAGAAGAAGGACAAAAACGTATGCTTGAATCATTGCAACAGCAACTTCTAAGAGTGTTAGAAGGAAGAGAAGTGTTGCTGTCAGAATTGCAACAGTTGGCATTAGGGGGAGGAGAACAAAGGCAGCTGTGGCGATTAGTTGAATCAGGAGGTGGCCAGCTGTGAGGTTGGCTGTCAGTCGAACTCCTAAAGCTAGGGGACGAATAAATAGGCTAATCGTCTCGATGATAATAAGAACGGGAATTAGAAGAGTGGGAGTGCCTTCTGGCAGGAGGTGTCCAAGTGCAATAGTTGGTTGGTTGCGCATTCCAATAATGACTGTGGCTAGTCAAAGGGGGACGGCAAGGCCCATGTTGAGGGATAGTTGTGTCGTTGGGGTAAATGTGTATGGAAGCAGTCCAAGCATGTTAAGAGTAATAAGGAATAGTATTAGGGATGTAAGGATTAGTGCTCATTTGTGTCCTCCGGGATTTAAGGGTAGAAGAAGCTGTTGGGTGAATCGATTAATAAATCAGCTTTGGAGGGTTAGTAGTCGGTTGTTCAGTCATCGTGTGGAGGGGGTCGGGTAAAGGGTTCAAGGAAGGCTAAGGGCAAGGGCCATGAGAGGAATACCTAGATAAGAGGGGCTCATAAATTGATCAAAGAAACTTAGTGTCATGGTCAGGTTCAGGGTTCAGTTTTAGGTTTCTCAGTGCTTTGAGGTGTGGGCTCATTCGGGAAAGTATGGGCTATAACTTTAGGGGGAAGAATGGTTAAGAAGACTAGTCAGGAGAAGACTAGAATGGCAAATCAGGGGGCGGGGTTGAGTTGAGGCATGCAGCTAAGGGTGGTCGGGAGTCACCAGTCTTTAGCTTAAAAGGCTAACGCTATGGCCCTGTTTAGCTTCTTAGCTAAGCGTCTTCAAGTATTAAGGATGATCAGTTTTCAAAGTGTTCTAGTGGGACTGCTTCAACTACGATAGGCATAAAGCTGTGGTTTGCCCCGCAGATCTCGGAGCATTGTCCGTAGAAGACGCCTGGTCGGGATGCGATAAAGGCTGTCTGGTTTAGACGGCCAGGGACTGCGTCTATTTTAACACCTAGAGCAGGGACAGCTCAGGAGTGAAGTACATCTTCAGCAGAGACTAAAACTCGGATAGGGGATTCAACAGGAATTACTATTCGGTGGTCGGCTTCTAGGAGGCGAAATTGGCCAGGGGTTAGGTCTTGTGTGGGAATTATGTAGGAGTCAAATCCTAGGTCTTCATAGTCGGTATATTCGTAGCTTCAGTATCACTGGTGGCCTATGGCTTTGATTGTGAGGTGCGGGTCGTTAATTTCGTCTATTAGGTAGAGGATGCGAAGTGAGGGGAGGGCAATGAGGATCAGAATAATTGCTGGGAGAATTGTTCAGATGATTTCAATTTCTTGGGAGTCTAGAATGTATTTGTTAGTTAGTTTGGTAGAAACCATGGCCACAATAATGTAAAGTACTAGTGTACTAATTAGAAATACGATTATTAGGGCATGGTCGTGGAAGTGAAGAAGTTCTTCTATAACAGGTGAAGCTGCATCTTGAAATCCTAGTTGTGAGGGATGTGCCATTAATTTTCAAGACACGCGGGGTTTTAACCCACAATTTTGCCTTGACAAGGCAGGGTAATGGCTGTTTTACTAGTGTCTTATAAAGAAAGTGACAGAGTGGTTATGTGGTTGGCTTGAAACCAGCCTACGGGGGTTCAATTCCTCCCTTTCTCGGTTAGTTTGACTGAACTTGAACAAATGCAGGTTCCTCAAATGTGTGATAAGGGGGAGGGCAGCCATGCAGTCATTCTACGTTAGTTGTTGTTAGTTCAACTGCTAGAACTTCACGTTTAGCAGCAAATGCTTCTCAAATAATAAATAGGAACATAATTACGGCAACAAGGGAGATTAGGGAGCCGATTGAAGAAACTGTATTTCAAAGAGTATAGGCATCTGGGTAGTCTGAGTATCGTCGAGGCATTCCGGCTAGGCCAAGGAAGTGTTGAGGGAAGAATGTTAAGTTTACCCCTACAAACATTACCCCAAAGTGGATTTTTGTTCAAGTGCTGTGCAGGGTGTAGCCTGAGAACAGGGGGAATCAGTGCACAAAGGCGGCAACGATGGCAAATACTGCTCCTATTGACAGGACATAGTGGAAATGGGCGACTACGTAGTATGTGTCGTGGAGAACAATGTCTAGTGATGAATTGGCTAGAACAATACCTGTTAATCCTCCCACTGTAAAGAGGAAAATGAAGCCAAGCGCTCATAGCAGGGGGGTTTCTCATTTAATTGAGCCTCCGTGGAGGGTTGCCAGTCAGCTAAAGACTTTTACCCCTGTTGGGATGGCAATAATCATAGTTGCGGATGTGAAATAGGCACGTGTGTCTACGTCCATCCCTACTGTAAACATGTGATGGGCTCATACGATGAATCCTAAAAGGCCGATTGCCATCATCGCTCATACCATTCCTATATAGCCAAAGGGTTCTTTTTTGCCTGAGTAGTAGGCAACAATGTGGGAGATCATCCCAAACCCAGGAAGAATTAAAATGTAGACTTCGGGGTGCCCAAAGAATCAGAACAGGTGTTGGTAGAGGATGGGGTCTCCTCCTCCTGCTGGGTCAAAGAAAGTGGTGTTTAGGTTTCGATCTGTAAGAAGCATTGTAATTCCGGCAGCTAGAACAGGGAGGGAAAGAAGAAGCAGTACAGCGGTAATTAGAACGGCTCAGACGAATAGAGGTGTCTGGTACTGAGAAATAGCGGGGGGTTTTATATTAATGATTGTTGTAATGAAATTGATGGCCCCCAGAATCGAAGAAACACCTGCCAGGTGAAGGGAGAAGATAGTTAGGTCAACAGATGCTCCTGCGTGGGCAAGGTTTCCTGCTAGAGGGGGGTACACTGTCCACCCAGTTCCAGCTCCAGCTTCTACACCGGAGGAGGCTAGTAGCAGCAGGAATGACGGGGGGAGGAGTCAAAAGCTCATGTTATTCATTCGGGGAAATGCCATATCAGGGGCTCCGATCATTAGTGGGATTAGTCAGTTTCCAAACCCTCCAATCATAATTGGCATTACTATAAAGAAAATTATTACAAAGGCGTGAGCTGTAACAATTACATTATAAATCTGGTCGTCTCCAAGAAGAGCTCCTGGTTGGCTTAATTCTGCTCGAATGAGCAAGCTTAGGGCCGTGCCTACTATTCCGGCTCAAGCACCGAATACAAGATAAAGGGTGCCGATGTCTTTGTGATTGGTCGAGAAAAATCAACGTGTGATTGCCACAGGTAAGATGGCTGAGGTTTAAGCGGTGGATTGTAGCCCCATAAACAGAGGTTTGAGTCCTCTTCTTACCAAGCCCTGAGGTGTTTTTACATATTAGATTGCAAATCTAAAGAAGTAGACTAGCGTCTACCGGGGCTTTCCCCGCCTGTTAGTCTTTGCTTAGGCGGGGAAAGTAGATGGATGCTCGCTGGTTTGAGCGCTTAGCTGTTAACTAAGAGTTTGTAGGATCGAGGCCTACCTATCTAGTAAGGCTTTAGCTTAATTAAAGTGTCTGTTTTGCATGCAGGAGATGTGGGGTAATGTCCCGCAAGTCTTACAGGGACTGGGAGATTCTCACTCCCACTGAGGGCTTTGAAGGCCCTTGGTCTAAATGTTAGCCTAAGTCTCTTAGAGGGTTAGTAGTGCTATTATGGCTGGGGTTAGGGGGAGGAGAGATACAGTGGCCATAGTAGAGACGGCGAGGGGAAGTGTCAGCTGTGTTGTGGGTAAACGTCAAGGGGTTGTTCCTGAGAGGCTATTGGGGGAAATAGTTAGGGTTATAGCGTATGTGAGTCGGAGATAGAAGTACAGGCTTAAAAGAGCTGTTAGTGCGGCCAGTGTGGCGGTGGGTGCGAGGTCTTGTTTGGTTAGTTCTTGAAGGATAAGTCATTTTGGTATGAACCCAGTTAGGGGTGGAAGACCTCCTAGGGACAGTAGGACAAGTGGGGTCAGGGAGGTGAGTGCTGGGGCTTTGGTTCATGAGATGGCTAGGGTGTTGATGTTAGTTGCTTTGTTTAATTTGAATACGAGGAATGTTGAGAAGGTTATGATGAAATATGTAATAAGGGTGAGTAGTGTGAGGGAAGGGGAAAATTGTAGTACGAGGATCATTCAACCTAGGTGGGCAATTGAGGAGTAGGCGAGGATTTTTCGAAGTTGTGTCTGGTTTAGCCCGCCTCACCCGCCGACAAGGGTAGACATTAGGCCTAGAATAATTAGGAGGGACGAGTTGGTAGGTTGGATTTGCAAGAGGAGGGCGAAGGGGGCTAGTTTTTGTCAGGTTGAGAGGATTAGTCCGGTAGTTAGGTCTAGCCCTTGGAGTACTTCTGGTAGTCAGGAGTGGGTGGGGGCGAGTCCAATTTTTAGGGCGAGGGCGATGGTGATTATGGTAATGGGGAGGGGGTGTGATATCTGGTGGATGTCCCATTGTCCGGTGAGTCATGCGTTAGTGGTGCTTGCAAAGAGTAGCATGGCGGCGGCAGTGGCTTGAGTGAGGAAGTATTTGGTGGTTGCTTCGACTGCTCGTGGGTGGTGATGTTGGGCTATAAGGGGAATAATAGCTAGAGTATTTATTTCAAGCCCCATTCATGCGAGGAGCCAGTGCGAGCTTGCGAATGTAATTGTAGTTCCTAGGCCTAGACCGAATAGAAGGGTGGCTAAGATGTACGGGTTCATTAGTAAAGGAAGGAGTTTAACCAACATGTTTGGGGTATGGGCCCAAAAGCTTAATTAGCTGACTTTACTAGGAAGTGGTGTAGTGGAAGCACTGAGAGTTTTGATCTCTCCAGGTAGGGTTCGAGTCCCTTCTTTCTAAGGAGTTGGAGGGACTTTAACCCTCATGGTTCACTCTATCAAAGTGGCCCTTTTCTTCAGGCACAGCTCCGGGTTATAGTTGGGGTGGTAGGCCTGCGAATGCGATGGGGAGTGCAAGATGCCAGATTACAAGAGCAAGGGTAAGCGGGAGGAAGTTTTTTCAGATTAGGTGCATGAGCTGGTCATACCGGAATCGGGGGTAGGAGGCTCGGACTCATAAGAAGACAATAGAGAGGAGGGCTGCTTTAGTTATGAGGTTGATTGCAGTAAGTTCTGGGATGGAGGGAATATGTGAGGCTCCTAGGAACAGGGTAGCGGAAAGCGTGTTTATTAGGAGGATGTTGGCGTACTCTGCTAGGAAGAACAGGGCGAAAGGCCCTCCTGCATATTCTACATTGAAGCCAGAAACTAGTTCTGACTCCCCTTCTGTTAGATCGAAGGGCGCACGGTTGGTCTCTGCCAGTGTGGAGATATATCATATTGCGGCGAGGGGTCAGGCTGGCAGGATTAGTCAAATGCTTTCTTGGGCCACATTGAAGGTTTGAAGCGTAAAGCCCCCCGTAAAAATGATGGCATTTAGGAGGATGAGCCCCAGGCTTACCTCGTAAGAAATGGTTTGGGCGACGGCTCGGAGGGCTCCGATGAGGGCGTATTTTGAATTGGAGGCCCATCCTGACCCTAGAATAGAGTAGACTGCAAGGCTTGATAGGGCTAAAATGAATAGGATACCAAGGTTTAGATCAATTACGGGGTAGGGAAGAGGCATTGGGGCTCATAGGGTAAGAGCAAGTGTTAGGGCTAGCATGGGGGTTAGAAGAAATAAAAGGGGGGAGGAGGTTGAGGGTCGTACGGGCTCTTTAATAAATAGTTTTACCCCATCGGCGATAGGTTGGAGGAGTCCGTAGGGGCCTACGATGTTTGGCCCTTTTCGTAGCTGTATATAGCCGAGGACTTTTCGTTCAATTAGGGTTAGGAAGGCAACGGCTAGGAGAACTGGGACGATGAAGGCTAGGGGGTTAAGGATGTGTGTAATGAGTGTTGAAATCATAGTTAAGGAGAGGACTTGAACCTCTGTAGAAAGGGCTTAGGTCTTTTGCAGTAACCGGGCTCTGCCACCTTAACATGCCGTTCTCTAAGGCACGAGGGTTATGCCCTTTTGCCTATTTTATTTGTTTTCACTAGGTGAGGGTGAGGCGTGCTTGTGGTAGAGGCCTCTTCTTTTCGGTCCTTTCGTACTAGAAAAGATCATTTCATAGATAGAAACTGACCTGGATTACTCCGGTCTGAACTCAGATCACGTAGGACTTTAATCGTTGAACAAACGAACCCTTAATAGCGGCTGCACCATTAGGATGTCCTGATCCAACATCGAGGTCGTAAACCCCCTTGTCGATATGGTCTCTAAAAGGGGATTGCGCTGTTATCCCTAGGGTAACTCGGTCCGTTGATCGGCTTGTGCCGGATCTGATTGGTCAGATTTTCTGTTTAGTAGAGCGGGAGCTCTTGGTTGTGAGAAGAGGTGTTCTCGTTCCACGTGGGGGTTTTGTGTTTCCCCGCGGTCGCCCCAACCAAAGACATTAGGGCAGGGATCATTTGGTTTAGTCCTTTGTTTTGGAGTGTTTAACATGGTCTGCCTTGGTGTCTAAAGCTCCATAGGGTCTTCTCGTCTTATGTACGCATCCCCGCTTCTGCACGGGGAGATCAATTTCATTGACTGGAAATAGGAGACAGCTAAGCCCTCGTCATGCCATTCATACAGGTCTCCATTTAAAAGACAAGTGATTGCGCTACCTTCGCACGGTCAAAATACCGCGGCCGTTAAACTTATAGTCACAGGGCAGGCGGGACCTCTTATTTATTGATTTTGCAAGAGGCGATGTTTTTGGTAAACAGGCGAGGCTTCATGTGTTTGCCGAGTTCCTTCTTTTTCTTTTAGTCTTTCCTTGGGTGCACGCCAGTGTGGGGTTAACGGTTATGTAATTGGGGGTTTTTCTGGTTGTTTAATTTATTATTCAGTACCCTCTTTGTTTGGGGCCGGTTAAGGTTCGGTGGGAGGTCCGTTCCGACATACATGTGTGCGGGGAGAGAAGTTGTGTTCTCTTATTACTCATGTTAGCATGGTCGCTCCCATGTTTGCATGGGATGGCCTGGTAGGTTAAGGGGATTAAGATTAGGTTATCAGGATGGGAAGGGGTAGGGCTATGTCTGAGCTTTAACGCTTTCTGTACGGGTGGCTGCTTTTAGGCCCACTGAAACATACTGCCTTTGGGTTGACTATGATCTTTATCCTTCTAAAAAAGTTGTGTCTTGTGTCAAAGGGGCTGTACCCCCTTTGACTAACTCTCTCGGTTTCTTTGTGTCGGAAGGGGGTGAAGACTGGGGGTGAAAAAAGAAGCCGGGAGGCTGAACTCCTATCCAATTCTCAGGCAACCAGCTATAACTAGGCTCGGTAGGTCTGTCACCTCTACTCAAAGTTCTTCCCACTCTTTTGCCACAGAGACGGGTTTGCCCTATTAATAGGCTGACTTGGAGTAGCTCGCTTAGTTTCGGGGTACCAAACTAAAGTACTCTTTGCTTGGGGGTTACTGGCTAAGTCATGATGCAAAAGGTACGAGGGTGAGTCTCTGCTTTTATGTGCTTTACTGGGTTGTTTCATTACTCTTTCAGCTTTCCCTTACGGTACTTTTTCTGTTGCGCCACAGTTCCTTTTCTATCACCTGTACTAAGGGGGAAAAATGATTTGTTTGGGGGTGGTAAAGGGTGTTAGGGGTTATTAATGGGGGTTTGTTGGGTTTGGTTCGAGGGGCTAGCTGTTGGGCGTCAGGGTAATCCGATTTGCACGGATGACTTCTCGGTGTAAGGGAGATGCTTTTCTGTCTTAGCTATACTCTGATTTTTCCAAGTGCACCTTCCGGTACACTTACCATGTTACGACTTGCCTCCCCTTTGCAGTTTTAATGTCTTAGGTACTTAGGATAAGTGAGCTTGGGGAGAGTGACGGGCGGTGTGTGCGCGCTTCAGGGCCAGTTTCAGCGGAACGCTCTATTTTCTGCTTACTGCTAAATCCTCCTTCAGATGTGTATTTCAGTGCATCATTCGTGTTTCACTATGCTAGTGAATGTAGCCCATTTCTTCCCTTTCCATACGCTACACCTCGACCTGACGTTTTGGGCTATGCCAATCTTGCTTACTATAAGTCCTTCACAGGGTAAGCTGACGACGGTGGTATATAGGCGGGGAAAACAAGGAAAGGTGAGGTTGAACGGGGGTAATCGGTTCTAGAACAGGCTCCTCTAGGTGGATCTAAAGCACCGCCAAGTCCTTTGGGTTTCAAGCTGGTGCTCGTAGTCCCCGGGCGGATAGTGGGCGTAGTTTACTATCAATGTTTATGGCTAGGCATAGTGGGGTATCTAATCCCAGTTTGTGTCATAGCTTTCGTGGGTTCGGATATTATAAAGCCACTTTCGTGATTGGGCTTCTTACCTTCGGGTGCGTATAACGGCTCTGAGGGCGTTCGGCTTTAGTCCTGGATGAATCTTAACCACTCTTTACGCCGATGTCTAACAACTTGGGTCTCTCGTATAACCGCGGTGGCTGGCACGAGTTTTACCGACCCTCTTAGCTTTAACTAAGTCAAGTTTTCACTTATGGCTTAATGTTTATCACTGCTGAGTTCCCTTGAGGGTGTGGCTAAGCAAGGTGTCATGGGCTTAAGGGGTTGTGCCTGATACCAGCTCCTTGTTCCCAAGCAGGGAACTGTAGGGCATTCTCACAGGGGTGCGGATACTTGCATGTGTAAATTTAGCTAAAGTTGATAATAAAGTCAGGACCAAACCTTTGTGCCTGCGGAGCTTTCTAGGGCTCATCTTAACATCTTCAGTGTCATGCTTTAATTAAGCTACGCTAGC